AAAAATTTGTTCTTTTTAAGTTATGAGCTCAATTCAATGTCGATAAATCCGCGAGTCTAGAAATTCATTTCTGACAATTGAACCTTCTCGAACTGTTTCTTTTTAAGAACCAAAAAGATTTGTGCCAAAATAACAGATGCCAAGAAGAACAAAAGGCCTTGGACACGTAAGGGATCTTGAAGTACTATTTCTGCATCTCCCTGACCAAATCCGCCCACATTAGGATTACTCGTCAACGGTTGATCCAATTTGATAGATTCGCCTTCTGAAACAAGAAGTTCTGGCCCTGGAGGGATAATATCAACCACTTGACGTCCATCCGATGCATCCGCTATGGTTATTTCGTAACCCCCTTTTTCTTTTCGTATTATTTTACCTACTATACCTGCTGATGTAGCATTATAAACTGTATTGTTACTTTTGCTCCCGTCGGGATAAATCTGACCCCTTCCCCTGTTTCCGCCTACGTATATAGGATATTTTAAGAAGTGAACCTCTTTCTTAGTAGCGGGGTCCGGGGAAAGGATAGGAAAGGTGATTTCACTATATTTCTGACCAGGAACGGGACCTATCACAAGAATATTTTTTTTATTGGGGCGATAGCTCTGAAAAGACAGATTGCCTATCTTTTCTTTCATCTCGGGGGAAATCCGATCGGCAGGAGCTAATTCAAAACCCTCTGGTAAAATAAGAACAGCCCCTACATTCAAAGCACCCTTTTTACCATTAGCAAGAACTTGTTTTACTTGCATATCATAAGGGATTCGAACAACTGCTTCAAATACAGTATCTGGAAGTACCGTTTGTGGAACTTCAATATCCACGGGCTTATTAGCTAAATGGCAATTGGCACATACAATACGGCCAGTCGCTTCTCGTGGATTTTCATAACCCTGCTGTGCAAAAATGGGATATGCACTTGAAATGGCTGGCCGAGTTATGATATATATCATGAGCGATACGTAAATGGATCGAGTAATTTGTTCCTTTATCCAAGAAAAAGTCTTTCTAGTTTGCATGGTCCAACCATTGAGCCCAAAAATGTCTACAATAAATTTGGTAGGTCGCTAACCTAGTTCCCTATCCGCGATTCTGCTATTTACTGGAATAATTTTACTGGAATAAATAATATTTATATATAATAAATATTAATAAATCTTTGGGATGGGTAGAAATAGAAAGAGTAAGTATGATTTTCCATGCTTTGCTTATGTACAACTACAAAGTAAGAAACGTTAGAATTTAATTGGATTAATATTAGTAGATCCTTTTTTAATCATTCATTGAATGATAAATCACTACAAGTGACGGAGAAACACGATTTAAATAACGAAAAATCCAAAATTTAAATAGAGTATCTAGAATGACTGGAAAAGTAGAAACAAGACCAGATATAATTTGATCATTATGAGCAAATCCAAAATCTTTGTAGACAAAGCCAATCATTAGTTCCCAACCATGGGGCGAATGGAATCCGATACATAAATCTGTTAATAAAAGAATCGAAAAAGCTTTTATTGTGTCACTTAAGTTATATAGGAATTCCTGAGCCCAAGAGTTAAGAATAACAAGTTCTTCATTACCCAAAATAGAATAACCGCTTAGAATAACGAAACAGATTATATTTGTCAAGAAGTGCAAAATCGTATGGATACGATCCTCGTTGTGTATCTTGATTAATTGGAGCGTTTCTTCGTGGATTCCTATACGAAGGTTTTGTAGATGTGTCTCCGAGTATTCCTTGATCATTTCCTCCAAGAGAAGGATTTCCTCCAATTCTATGAATTTTTCTATAATATTCTTTTCTTGAATATCATTCAAAAAAATTGCGGATTGCCTAGTATTCCACCAATAAGTAACCCAAGATTCCAGACTTTTATTAAATGAGAGAGAAATCCACCAGGGCAAAAATACTATAGATGCAAGATAGAAAAGAGGAGTGAATGCTTTCTTTTTTGCCATTTTTCATTTTGTCTATGAATTTTTAATGAACCGACCTCATTAGTTGACTCTACGCGATCCAATATTTCTCTCGTGCATGAGTTAGTTCTATTACAAAGTATCGAACCTATGAATCTATTTACTGTTTTTTATTTGTGATTTCGGAGTTAGTCTTTGAATGTAGAAAGAATACAGAAATAGATTAAGAATCCACTTCGAATTCAAATAATTAACAAAAAAATATTATATTGTTTCCAGATAACAATAATGAATATTATTTTCTATCATTATATCAAAATATCTTCTATTTTTAAAAAATTTCACTGACTACTCAGAGTCTGGAATAAAAAAATGGAGGGAAATTTATTATATCAAAATATCTTCTATTTATGAAGAATATAATAAATATTGTGCTGATCAAAAAGGAGTGGCAAAACAATACAGAAATTAACTAGTTATCATTAAAATAGAAGATGTTTGGTCATTAAGGAACACAAAAGAAATTGTATAAAAAAGATACATCGGAATCTAAACTGTCAAATTCCAACAAATATTGGATTCAAAAAAATTTATGTATTTCCAAATGCTTTGATATAAAATAGAAAAGATGAATCCATTTTTTTGATTTGTTACTTATTTTGTTTTTGTTATTGAATTAAGTTGTGTAGATTTCCATACACATAAAAGACCACAAAAATAGTTTTGTTTTGTGGTTGTTACGTTACGTATACGTCTTCTTTGACTAGAATGAGCGTTATGAAGAAACTTCAGTTAAGTTATGGTATAGAAAAGGGGGATTCTTTTGTTTTTCCTTCCTGCTGAGAAAGCATTCATTTTCTCAGCTCATTTCTCAAAATACTTCAATCGGTACACGCAAGAAATAGGCCAATTCGGCAGCTTTTTGTTCGATTTCCCGTGGAGTAACATTCTCATCAGTACGAGTCAAGGGAATGGCCCCCTGGCCTCTGATGTCCATATAAAGGACACGGCGAGCATAAATACCCTCTTTAACTTCTATTCTGACGGACTGAATATCCTTTATAAGGAATCGGAGGAAGATGCGACGATTTTTTCCAGGGAATCCCCAACGAAAAATACACACCATTCCTTCTTTTCTATCAAATCGATCATAACCACCTCCTACATTCCACGAAATTGTGCACCACAAATAGGAGCTAATAAAGAGACCCGCGATCCCATAGAAAGACATCACAATCCCTTGTGGAAAAAAAAGGATTTGCTGAGACGGAAATAAAGATATCAAGTTTCTCCCAAGATAACTGGAAGTTCCAACCAATAAGAATCCCAATGAACCTAAAAAAAGGATAATGGCCCAGCAGAAATTACTTGTTTTTCGCGACCCCGTTATAGGTTGTATCCATATATGTTCTGATCGACAACTCATACTTGATCTGGTTTCGTTTTATTGGAATTGAGATAATACCCTAGACTTTACTCTTTTGGTTTCCGAAGTAACTCTCATCAACTAGTACTAGTTTGATGTGAACCTTTAAGAGTAATTTATCAAATTAGTTAGATCTAAAATAAAAACATACCCTTCGTATGATCCCATCGATATACATATAGATACACCGACTTTACAGTTCAGCCATCCAGTGATCCTGATATTTTTTCAAATAGATAGAATTTCTTTACCCCCATATCATCTTTCTACAGGCCTAAAAGCCCCTCCTTTATGTTCGACGGAAGCGCCGCATGTTTTATACCTTCTTCCACTAAATGGATATCTGCGTTATGATACAAGTCTTAGTTTTGAAAAAAAATGGATGAGAGTTGGGCCCATCAGATCTAAACAGTCTTATTTTTTTGAACATGAAGAAATAAAGAAGCCATTGCCATTGCCGGAGATACTAAGATTAGTATAGATCTAAGTATTTATTATATCTAAGTGAGTATAGAATGGACTTATTCATCTTTCTACATGAAAGATATGTAAAAGATATTGTAGGATAATCGCCTTTATTATTTTCTTCGTCTTTTGCTCCTGTCTTCTAATCATTTAATAAAGAAAAAGCTTCTTACAAATTATCGAAAGATTCGTGTTATAATTCGATCCAAAAAAGGGATTCTTAGTCAAAATAAAATGGGATTCTCGAGAGATATATAAAGGTACAAAACCATATATAATATATCTAGAGTTTATAGAATTATATATTTGGATTATATATACATACGTAAGACGTAGAACAAAAATTTTTTATTTTACTAATTTCACGAAAATAAGAATTCACTCTTTTTTCTTGTTGATAGAGGCCTCTTAACTGAATTAGTAATCAAGAATATAGATAAAGAGTTATCCGCAACTTTTGATTCTTTTTACAATTTAGATCTTATGTCAACAAAGAAACCCCATTCATACATTCATATTCATTTTACTTGGATTCTGATAAACTAACTACTTGTTTGCTACAAATAAAAAAAGTAACTTAATGCTCTATTGAATTTTGATTCAAAGGAAAGAAAGCGTGGAGCTGAAATAACTCACTCAGAACGCTTTTTAAAGGATTACGTGGTACGATTAGATCGAATAAGCCCTTCTGGAATAAATATTCAGCCGCCTGTGAACCTTCAGGTACTGTTTTATTCAATGTTTGTTCAATTACTCTTTTACCCGCAAATGCAATATAAGCATTGGGTTCGGCAATAATGATATCTCCCAACATACCAAAACTAGCAGTCACCCCCCCTGTAGTAGGAGATGTAAGAATTGGTACATAGAATAACTTTTTATTTGATTGATAATCATATAAAGCAGAAGATATTTTAGCCATTTGCATTAAACTCAAACTTCCCTCTTGCATACGCGCCCCCCCGGAAGCACATACTATAATAAGAGGTAGAAATTTGTTAGTAGCGTACTCAATCAAACGGGTTATTTTCTCCCCAACCACGGATCCCATACTACCCCCCATAAACTGAAAATCCATAACCCCAAGTGCTATGGGAATACCGTTTAATTGGCCTATGCCTGTTTGAACGGCTTCAGTTAATCCTGTCTTTCGTTGATAATAATCGATACGATCTTTATAAGGCTCCTC